TGTTTCACTCCGATAGTATTATAGATCGGTATCGATGCAAAGGAAATAAATGCATTTCCATACTATTAAATAAGTCGAATAGCTAAAACATAATCTGGATCATGCCACATCGCTTATTCTACTGGATCTTACGGAGCCTGTTCATGCACGACATTATTCGGGTATGATCATAGAAAATATTCTCCTCAAGCGAACCGGCCTACCCTCTTGGGGTCTACTCGATGGTTGGAACAGAGACACATTTGGTTGTGAATTCCAATGTGGCGGATAAAATCATATATCTGCACGGCCCAATCAATAGTTCAAGTCACACACTCCCATAATCCATCTTCTCTTCGGAGAATCCACTTCAACTATTCGTATAAAAAAAATAATAAAATATTGCAGAGTTGGAGGGAAATATCCAAATACATGTCTTATTCTTTTCAATAATCCATATTTGTAGCAATGAAATACTATTCCTCCTCAAAATGATATATGATTGATTACAAATATCTATGATCCGTCTTCTCTATAAAGGACCAGAAATGCCTTGCTTACGTATCATTGGGAAGTGCATTAACATAAATACGGCAGTAAGAAGAGGTAATACAAAAGTGTGTAAACTATAAAAACGCGTCAAAGTGGATTGACCCACACTAGCACTTCCGCGTAATAACTCTACCAAAGGTGATCCTATTACAGGAATAGCTTCAGGTACGCCTGTCACAATTTTTACTGCCCAATAACCAATTTGGTCCCGAGGTAAGGAATAACCAGTTACACCAAAAGATGCGGTCAATACGGCCAGAACTACACCCGTAACCCAAGTCAATTCGCGAGGCTTTTTAAATCCACCGGTGAGATACACACGAAATACGTGCAAGATCATCATTAGGACCATCATACTTGCCGACCATCGATGAACTGATCGGATTAACCAACCAAAGTTAGCTTCAGTCATTATGTATTGAACAGAGGCAAAAGCTTCGGTAACGGTCGGACGGTAGTAAAAAGTCATAGCAAACCCCGTAGCTACTTGTACTAAAAAACAAGTAAGCGTAATCCCTCCTAGACAATAAAATATGTTGACATGAGGAGGAACATATTTACTAGTTATATCATCTGCAATCGCCTGAATCTCGAGACGCTCTTCGAACCAATCATATACTTTATTGAGATAGGTAAACCAAGGGGATTCCCCCTCTGAGAACCGTATATGAGAATTTCATCTCATACAGCTCAAGCGGAAACACCCAAATACTGGTTGCAACGGATATATAATAAAATTATAGAAAGTTTGAAACTTCTTAGTACCCCGATTCAATCTTCCCTGAAGATACCAAGGAACAAAAACCCGGAAGCTCTTCTTTGTGATGATAATGCCAAAATTTCAAGTCGGCTCATTCGTCTTTATGTTGATCGTTACAGGTTACAGGCTTCTTGAATCTTCTCTTTCCTTATTTATTTTTATTTGTATGTAATACGGATTTCATTTACTATTGTTTGTTTATTATTGATAGGAATTCTCTTGTTGGACCCTATGAATCGATTGAAACCTCAGATTCATACTAGAACCACGATGATTCAATAAAACCCCCAAGCTAAGCCCAAAAGTTCTCTGAGTAAGAGCCATTTGATCATCACTTATTTAATGAATACATATAATGACTAAAAAACATTTGCCCTTTGGTCAAAATAAGGATAAGCGGGATTTTGAAGTAAGAAAAATACTTCGATTTATAACTTATAACTCTTTTGAAAATTTTTTGGAGTCCGGTCGCGAGGTATGAATAGTAGGTATGAATCATAGTTCAAAAATTTCTTGATCTATTCCATATATTCCGTGCTCCAGATACTAGAATGAATATCTGACGAGGTAGAATCATCTCTATTAAGATGACAGACCATTCTCTGCATTATCAATAGGATCAATTATAACAAGTCACACACTCATATTCCGAAAATACAGAAACAAAGAAATTCCACGGTCGAACTACCATAATGGCCTAGAAATACGAGTCCTAAATGATTCATTTTGGGTTTAAAAGCAAAAGCGAGGACTTCATGGTTCTTATGGACCTAACTCATTGAAATTCCATCCAGTAAAACTGAAGAATTATAAATCTCCAAAATAATAGATAGGAATATCGCAAATAGAGCCATTGCGACACCCATCAAAGGGGTAGTTCCCCATCCAGGGGCTACTTTACCATATTCTGAATTCAATGGTTTCAATAAATCCCCTATAAGAGTTCGTCTTGGACCAGATCTAGAACTACCCTCAACGGTTTGTGTAGCCATAAATCCTATTGCATCATTGGTTGAGATCTGTTGACTTTGTATACCGTTACGTTGTAAATAAACGATCTTATCATAAATCCATTGTGGTCTTGAAATTATATAATCATGGAAACAGCAACCCTAGTCGCCATCTTTATATCTGGTTTACTTGTAAGTTTTACCGGGTACGCCTTATATACCGCTTTTGGGCAACCCTCTCAACAACTAAGAGATCCATTCGAAGAACACGGGGACTAGTTGAAGTAATGAGCCTCCCAATATGGGAGGCTCATTATCTCAATTGAGATAATGAAAAATCATTTTATCTTTTTAGTCGGAACTTTGGGCGGTTCTCGAAAAAAGATAGCGAAAAAAATTATTCCTAGAGTCGAGACTAAGAGGAATGTATAAACCAATGCTTCCATAGATTCGATCGTGGTTTACAATTATAGCTTCCACACCTGCTCATTTGGGATCATTTCCCAGATAAAGAAAGGTCAAAGAAAAGGCGATGATTCAAAGCAATATTTCTCCGGTACCCTATGTTAAATCACAAAAATCAAATATAGACAAAAGAAAAGATACTAGAGCAATGTTGTATCAGACTACTTGTCTCTTTGTAGTTGGATCTCCAAGTTTTTGGAATGCTCCAAATTCCACTTGAGCATCCAAATCTGGGTCAATACCAGCAAAAACATCTCTGAACAAGGTTCTAGCACCATGCCAAATGTGTCCGAAAAAGAAGAGCAAAGCAAACGAAGCATGTCCAAAAGTAAACCAACCCCTTGGACTGCTACGAAAAACACCATCAGATTTCAAAGTAGCACGATCTAATTCAAAAATTTCACCCAATTGAGCACGTCTAGCATATTTTTTCACAGTAGCAGGATCACTATAACTGACTCCATTGAGTTCGCCACCATAGAACTCAACAGTTACACCTACTTGTTCGACACTATATTTCGATTCTGCCCTTCTAAAAGGAACATCGGCTCTCACAATTCCGTCTCCGTCTACTAAAACTACTGGAAATGTTTCAAAAAAAGTAGGCATACGACGTACAAAAAGCTCACGCCCTTCTTTATCTCTAAAGACGGGGTGTCCTAACCATCCAACAGCTATTCCATCCCCGTTGTCCATTGAGCCCGCTCTGAATAATCCCCCCTTTGCTGGATTATTGCCGATGTAATCATAAAAAGCTAATTTTTCGGGAATTTTAGACCAAGCTTCTGATAAACTTTGATTTTCGGCTAGCCCAGTGCTAACTCGCCGATATATTTCTTGCTGGAAGTATCCCTGATCCCATTGATAACGAGTAGGACCAAATAATTCGATCGGGGTAGTTGCTGAACCATACCACATAGTTCCAGCAACAACAAAAGCTGCAAAAAAGACAGCAGCGATACTACTGGAAAGGACAGTTTCAATATTGCCCATACGTAATCCTTTGTATAGACGTTGGGGCGGGCGGACACTAAGATGGAATAGACCCGCTAATATACCCAATGTCCCTGCTGCAATATGATGAGAGGCTATTCCTCCCGGAACAAAAGGATCAAACCCTTCCACGCCCCACGCGGGATTTACAGATTGTACTTTTCCAGTGAGTCCGTAAGGGTCGGATACCCATATTCCAGGACCATACAAGCCTGTTACATGAAATGCCCCAAACCCGAAGCAAGCCACCCCTGAGAGAAATAAATGAATTCCAAAGATCTTGGGCAAATCCAAAGAGGGTTTTCCTGTACGTTCATCACAGAAAATTTCTAGATCCCAATACACCCAATGCCAGATAGCTGCCAAGAAGCACAAGCCAGAAAACACAATATGTGCCCCGGCCACACCCTCGTAACTCCAAATACCCGGATTCGTTATAGTCCCTCCTGTGATACTCCAACCGCCCCATGAATTGGTTATTCCTAAACGAGTCATGAAGGGTATAACGAACATACCTTGTCTCCACATTGGATCAAGAACGGGGTCAGAGGGATCAAAAACTGCTAATTCATATAGAGCCATCGAGCCGGCCCAACCAGAAACTAGAGCTGTATGCATTATATGGACAGAAAGCAACCGACCGGGATCATTCAATACGACGGTATGAACACGATACCAAGGTAAACCCATGGAAATACCTCTTTATCAACGAAAAATAGACACTAGCTAACTTTATCGCATTGGACTATGCTATGGACTTCCCCCTTTCAATGGATTATCTCGGAGCAAGGGTTAATATTTATTCCAGTCTATTGGTAATGATGGAACTATTTTGTTCGTAGGAAGAAAGAGAAGCAGATCTATTCTATACCCGATAAGTACCAATACGCAATGGGGGGTTGGTCCCGGTTTCTATGAACGAATGCAAAGATACTTATTCATCATTCGAACGACCCATTCGTAATAATTTTCCTTTATTCATTCTGTCTTCCTCTATAAACTTTCCAATCTATGGATAAAATATGATAAACGGCAATATTCTGAATAAACCCATTGTTACGTTTCCACATCAAAGTGAAGTATAGTACTTAACCCCTTTATTCTTTCATTTAATGCCTATTGGTGTTCCAAAAGTGCCTTTTCGGACTCCTGGAGAGGAAGATGCTATTTGGGTTGACGTATAGTGCGACTTGTCAGACATATTGGGTCATATGGGATTCCTCCGTTCTCTCCCTCGATCGAGATATCCTCTGTTTCGCCCAAGAAAGATTGATTAAACCATCAATAATTTGGAGCGTGAAGTACAATTAGATCAATTTTTTTAGGGGATCAATATTCTCAATTAGAATAATTTATGGTTGGCTTGGTTGGACCAAAAAAATGAAGTATCCAGGCTCCGTTCACAAAATGCCCAATTGGTGATATATGTATGATTACCACTTTTATCATAACGGATTCCTATTTATATACCATATGAGCGATTGCAAACTGCCAATCAATCGAGTACGAGTAATATGATGAATACAATTTTTTTATATTTAGCGGAAGACATGAAATGAATTGAAAAAAAAAAAAATAAGGAAGTCGTAGCAAAAAGGGGTGGTATTGGGAGCATTTGTCCTATATGTACAAATCGGGCAGATCTTTACCCGGAGTAGAGCATAAACCTAAAAGAATTGAAGAGGCCCATTCAGGAACAAGAAAATGACATCGTGATTTGGGTCGAATCTCGATGAAACAATACATCAAGGAGAGGCTAGTTCGATAAGTTTAGTAAATTCTTTTTTATAGGGAAGCGAGCCAAAACTCATCTTTCTTGAAAAATATAAGAAACAGTCCCTTTGTTAGGAGTTAGAAAATTAGAAAAAGCCTCCTATGAAAAAGGAAAGGGGCTGGAATCGACATATTGCTTTTTTTTTTTCGCAATTTTGATTTTTTGAACCGTATGCATCCAAAGGTGCATGTACGGTTCCTAAGGGATACAATTTTGTCCTAATCAACCGACTTCATCGAGAAAGATTACTTTTTTTAGGACAAGGGGTTGATAGCGAGATCTCGAATCAACTTATTGGTCTCATGGTATATCTCAGTATAGAGGATGATACCAGGGATCTGTATTTGTTTATAAACTCTCCTGGCGGATGGGTAATACCCGGAATAGCTATTTATGATACTATGCAATTTGTGCCACCAGATGTACATACAATCTGCATGGGATTAGCCGCTTCAATGGGATCTTTTATCCTCGTCGGAGGAGAAATTACCAAACGTCTAGCATTCCCTCACGCTTGGCGCCAATGAGTTTTTTATTTGAAAGAAAAGAGAAGACTATGCCTTCGCCATATGGAGAATAATAAGTAATAATAGCATGGCACTTCGAGTTCGATATGAGCAAACCTTTATTGTTTTTTCATAACATGAGATTATGTATCGAGAGAGTAGTATGAGACAAAGGGTATTTCCGATTTGATTTTCTCTATCGGGGCCATTTCAGCGTCACAAACTTTTTTGTTTTCACACCAGAAGTCTCTTTACAATATTTATGTTATGAAAGAGTACGAAAATAATAAAAAAAAAAGCAAGATTGTTTTTCCTTATTTGATCGGATCAGAAAGAAACTTTGGGATTGCTGAATCACAGACGAGATAAATATATAAAGCAACGGAACCATCATAGTATTTTTGAGCTCCTCCGAAACGAAAGGAAGGATGGTACATGGATCATTCAATGATCTGGGTCTGATAGATCCTATTTCTCTTTTTCTTCGACAGAAGGGAAAAGTAAATTCCATTGTAGAGCCGTATGCAATGCGCAAAAGATGCCTGTACGGTTGTTCAATTCTCTCTTCTTTTTGTCTTGTTATTCTTTATCTCTTCCCCCCATCGTGCGAGATAGAGGAACCATTCATTATGTTATATCATCAGGGTAATGATCCACCAACCCGCTAGTTCTTTTTATGAGGCACAAGCGGGAGAATTTCTCCTAGAAGCGGAAGAACTACTGAAACTTCGCGAAACCCTCACAAAGGTTTATGTACAAAGAACAGGCAACCCCTTATGGGTTGTATCCGAAGACATGGAAAGAGATGTTTTTATGTCAGCAACAGAAGCCCAAGCTCATGGAATTGTTGATCTTGTAGCGATCGAAAATAGCGGGAATTTCACGTAAATCCGTGATTTCATTTCGAACCATAAAAAAATTCGAATGAACCTTGATTTGATATTTGATCTTCTTACCGGGATAAAATATTATATTTTTATTAAATGGAAGTAATTCTTAATCATCCGGTTAGGATCGATCTAAACCAGCTCATTCATTCTGTATACGATTCAGCATGCCAACTATTAAACAACTTATTAGAAACACAAGACAGCCAATCAGAAATGTCACGAAATCCCCCGCTCTTCGGGGATGTCCTCAGCGCCGAGGAACATGTACTAGGGTGTATGTGCGACTCGTTCAGATCATGAGCTGGAACAAAAGAAAAGAGACTCTTTTCAGTATCAATGACCAGTACCAATGAATAAGATAGAATAGAAGAACTCCATTCACTATCTAAAAATAAAAAGATCTATCATATATCCCTATTGTGTATGAAATTTATGGTTTCCATTGGTGCAAATCCAATCAACTCAATTTGAGATGAGAAGCAATTCCCCATTGGTAGCAAATGCTTATCCATTAAGCGGGGGAAATTTTATTTAAGAAGCAAAAATATTATGCTCTCACTCTTACAGGAACGGACTAACAGGGTCAGCTACCTAGCCAACCCTCCAAATTGAATGCCGTTACTGTATGGGTAGATCTCATTGTGAAAAGACCTACTACTGGATAATTCATGGGTAGAGCCAAAGAGTGTGAACTGTACACGTTACCAATAACATTGATTAAATGAGGGAAGGAGCTCCGGTGTATAGAGAGGACCTCACCGTTTAAGAAGTAACCATAGAAACGATGGAACCCACTCTTTTTTTTATCCATTTACAATTTACTTTACTATTTTTTTGATACCTAGTATCGATACAATTTCTTATTTTTAGGATAAATGCCCGTACAAAATCAAAAAAAAAAATCGTGGTTAGGGAGGTTATAGTAGCCAAAGCCATTGGAATTTTTATTTTATACATTGGAAGAATAGGTTTTGTTATTAATAGACCAGGAGAGGGCAAAAGAATGACTGAAAGAAAAAAATCAATTAGTTATTCATCAAAGTTTAATTTGATTCAATGACCAGAATTAGACGAGGATATATAGCTCGGAGACGTAGAACAAAAATGCGTTTATTTGCATCAACTTTTAGAGGGGCTCATTCAAGGCTTACTCGAACTATTACTCAACAGAAAATGAGAGCTTTGGTTTCGGCTCATCGGGATAGGGGCAGGCAAAGGAGAGATTTTCGTCGTTTGTGGATCACTCGGATAAATGCAGTAATTCGTGAAAATAGGGTATCGAATAGTTATAGTAGATTAATAAACAATCTGTACAAGGGGCAGTTGTTTCTTAATCGTAAAATACTTGCACAAATAGCTATATCAAATAGGAATTGTCTTTACACGATTTCCAATGAGATCATCAAATAAGGAGATTGGAAGCACCGGAATGATTTCAACAGAGTTCCCCGGAGAATGAACTCCGGGAAGGTAGAGTAGAAATGAATATGAGAAAGTAATAAAAATGAAAGAACACGTTTCAATAATAAAAATGGATTTCTTCTTCTTCTTCCCCGATTCTTTTTTTTTTTCTTATGACGCGACAATAAAATCGACAATAAAATATGGATTCTCATTTTTTTCGAACAAAACATCAATCCGGGGTTGAGTTCGGATTGGAATTTTGATTCAATTGAGGAGTAGGCCTATTTATTTCTGGTTCTGGGACCCGCAGCTCTAGGGGTCGACTCGATTCTCTCAAATTGTTTCTCATTATTAAGAAAAGGTAACAAAGATAAAATACGAGCTTGTTTTATAGCAATAGTAATTAATCGTTGTTGTTTCAAGGTCAATCTATTCACTCGTCTAGATAATATTTTTCCTTGTTCACTTATAAATCGACTAATTAAACTCATGTTTCTATAATCAATTCGATCCCCCGATCCAATTGGGGGCAAACGCCTACGAAAAGATCGCTTGGATTTAAGAAAGGGTCGCTTGAATTTATCCATGGTTTATTCCTTATCTCTAAAATACTATTTATTAATTCTAATTCATTTTGGGTCCGACCGAAATAGGATTGGATTTGTTTATATTTATATATAATATAATTTATTTTATATATGATACATGTAATTTTGTCCTGTTCCTTGAAAGGATAGCGCACGCGCGTTGTTCCGTTCGATCTATTTCTTTATCTCCCCATGAATCGTATGCTTGTAACAATAGGGACAAAATTTTCTCAATTCCAATCGACTAGGCGTATTGTGTCGATTCTTTTGAGTAATATATCTGGAAATGCCTCGTGATTCTTTATTAACACCGTTTCGGACACAACTGGTACATTCCAAACTAACTCTTACTCTGACATCTTTACCCTTGGCCATGAACCCCCTTTGGGTTTTGGATTCACTCAACTCTTACATTTTCGAGCCGAAGCGAAGAAGAAGAAAGGAACAAAAAAAAATGGAAGTTGCTAACGCTAACTCGAAATCCCATTATGAAAGATTTCGTTGCAATCAATAGAATAATAATAAGTAATACAATGATTTCTAACTATCAATTAGTTCTAATCCCAGTACATTATTTTTTTTTAAGTATCTTGTATAATTTTAGTTCCTTAGACCCACATTTCCATTTCTGTTCTCCCTCTATTAATTCAAGCCTGAACCCGAGTTTTGGTGAGGTTGAATCCACTTTTATTCTTTCTCTTTCTTTCCTTATCCGAAAAGATAAAAAGAGGAGGAGAGGGATTAGTCATAGAGAAATTATTGTATCTCTAATCTTCTTTACCCTTCCCATGTCAATAACTAGAATGAAAAAAAAGGGAATGCCAACGCATCAGGGAATAAACGATTGATCTCGATCAATAGACCCGCTAAAGACCCGAACCATAGAGTACTTAGCACAGGTGCCACAGATAGATATGTTTTTATATCTCGCATTGAAAATCCTCCTTCTTTATTGTAATACATATATGATTGGATTTGTACGCGGAATCCCTAATAAAAATGGATATGTCCAAAGATCCGGTAAATTATATTGTTCCTTTTCTTAAAACAGAAAAAGACGTCCCCGTCTTCCTGAGCATTACCAATAAATATTTCTTTTTATTATACATACGTTGGGTTTCATATGCAGATAATTCTTTT